TTAGCTAGAGCATTTATAACACGACCCAGATAAGCCTCGCTTACTGGTATCTGAACAATTCTTCCCGTTGCTTTTACAGAACTTCCCTCTTGTATCATCAAACCGTCACCCATTAATACAACGCCAACATTGTTGGATTCCAAATTCAGAGCAATGCCTACCGTACCCTCTTCAAATTCTACTAATTCCCCTGCCATTACTTCATCAAGACCATGAATACGAGCAATGCCATCGCCTACTTGAAGTACGATGCCTGTATTCACAATCGTGACTTCTCTATTATATTGTTCAATACGTTCGCGGATAATATTACTAATTTCGTCGGCTCGAAGGGTTCCCATTAGCGTCTCTTACTCCTTTTTCGGAAACAAAAAAAAAAAATAATACCTACACCTACGGTAGTAGAAGTAGAAGGGCTAATCAGTTATTTCTTTCATCGCCCCGCCGAGCATGTCAATATTAGCACTGATGATGCGTAAATGTAACTCGCTGTTCAAACAACTATTCAGAGTTTCTAGAGCTCCGTGTAAGGCTTTTTGGAAAACTCGTTGTCGGACCTGATTAACTGCTCTTTGTTGTTCAAAATGAATGGTTTCATTTTTGTAATTTTCTAATTGTTCCAAACTCGCAGATGTAGCATTAATCAAATTCATTTTCTTTCGTTCTATCTCAGAGTATCCATTCACTCGATACTCATCTGCTTCCATTTCCGCTTCCCGTAAGCGAGCCCGGGCTTTTTCGAGCTGCTCAATAGCTCCTCCGCGTAGTTCTTCTGAATTTCGAATAGTACTCAAGATCCTCTGTTTTCGATTATCTAATAAATCAGTTAATGAAAGTAGATTAACTTACCTTTTATTTCAAAACTTGACTTCCATGATCTCTTCCCGAACCAAACATGAATCTTTCGATTCATTTGGCTCTCACGCTCAGTTACTTATGTTATGGGACATTCCCGTATTTTTTAATGGAATGAGCCTACCCTCTCTTTTCTGTTCGTATTGCAAGATATCGAAACCGATACAAGACCAGAATATTCAGAGGACTCTTCCGACCAGAGAAAAATCTGTCATTGTCAGCAAAGTTGTTTCTTTTTTTTTTCAAATCCAAAAAAGAATTCTTAATTATACATAGGTCGTCGATTCAGTATTGAATCGGAAAAGGACGAGACACCTTTCTTTTCCATTTTCCAGTAAAAGGTTCAAATCATTTTATCGATATGAGCGTTCTATATCGGATAAATTGCCAACTATTTATTTTGAAACCATCCATTTACTAACGTGTGGTAGAAAGAGTACCATCTTGCGCCTGGACTTCAGGCGGTTTAGCTTTGACCATGTTAATGGTCCCATATTATTGGCTGATAGAGAATCAAAGTCGATTTACCGATGAATTACGAAATGCTATGGTTCTTACATATGATTTTTGAATTCATTCAGAAGTAATTCGTCGAGATCGTGCACTTTTCTTTCCTATTTTTTTATTCCGTATTCTATATTCTATTTTGATATTTTTTTATCTTTTCACTTTGATCATTTATCAATATCAAAAATGTTGATAAAAAGATGAAAATGTAAAAATTGATAAAAAAAAGTGTATTATATTATAGACATAAAAATGTATGATAAATATATAGACGTATAATAAAACGTATAATAAAAATATAAAATAAAAGATATATAATGTGAATTATTATATGTACATATGATAATGATATCATAGTCATAATATTATCGTTTGATATTTATCAATATTTTTAAATAAAAAAAAAGTCGTATAATTGTATTATAATCATTATGACTATAAAATGACTTATAAAATAATTAAAAATATATAAATGATATACATATAATATATAAATGCCGTAAAAGCATATATATGATATTTATATATAAATATACAAATATTTATAGATTTATTATGTTATGCAATTATTATGTAATTATGTACATGATATAATATGGTACAAAGTTATGTATATAATATAGTACAAATGGAGTACGAATGAAATGGAAAACAACAAAATAAAGAAAACAAAGTGCAGCCGGTTGGATCCGGCCTATTCTTGAAATACACAACTCGCACACACTCCCTTTCCAAAAAAGATCAATACACCAACTACTACACTTAGATTTATTAGATTTGTTGCTAAAATATCGGTATTCAACCCGAAACTCCCGGCGGATGGCCAGTAACCCAAGGAAACGAAAGAATCGGTTACATTTTTCATATGTTCTCCTCTTATAGATAGGACTAACAAAATCGAACAGAGTTTTTTTGTATCACCTCGTCCCCTTCCCTTGTTTTTAACTGATTTTTTTTTTCTAAACTAAATATTTCTAAACTAACTATATTAGAAATTTCATTTGAAATTCTTTTCAAATTTCAAAATGGATTTCGTTCAATTAAGTATGGTAGGTAAGAAAGCGGGTAGATCCACTAATTCCTCTTCCTCATCCTCAAATAAGCCCTTCCCCGGAGGATTGTCTCAACGAGGAATTAAGTGTAGGAGTGAAGTCTTGATAGAATTTGAAGAAGCAAGTGGCAGGTCGACGGCAATAAAATAAGAAAGGAAACACGTATTTGTCACGTCTCTATTTTCAAAATCAATTAAACAAAAGGATTCGCAAATAAAAGCGCTAATGCCACAACCAGTCCGTAAATTGTTAAAGCTTCCATAAAAGCCAGGCTAAGCAATAAAGTACCTCGTATTTTACCCTCTGCTTCCGGTTGTCTCGCGATACCTTCTACTGCTTGGCCCGCGGCAGTACCTTGACCAACTCCAGGTCCAATAGAAGCAAGCCCTACGGCCAATCCAGCAGCAATAACGGAAGCGGCAGAAATCAGCGGATTCATGGTAAGTTCCTCGCACCAAAATAAAGAAATGAAATGGTTAATGATACAACCAACCGATGAATTATTAGTTAATAATTCCATTACTAAGACCCATATGGTCAAAGTAACTAAGAACTCCGAATTGAAGTACTGATATTCTGAATCATTAGAACTACTTCGATATCTCGTTTTTAGTTCCTATCCGTGGAATTTTTGTAAACCTATATGGTTCTAATTCTTCCGTTTCCTTGTTCCGAACCATTCTTTCAAATGTTCACTATTTATCTTCCATATGCTTGACTTCATCTGTTTCTTCATTCAATCCACAGTCACAGATGAAACGGAAGGAGTTAGATGGAAATCCATCGAAACTCAATGGGATGTAATATATGGATAGTCCACGTATATCGAACTAGTGAATACCTAATGAATATCTAATATTACATATACAGACATTTTGTACATAACGTAAACCGTCCGATCTTATAGTGAGTCCGTTCGAAAATGATTATTCGAAACATACACAGGGTTAGCTTATAGCCATTACATATATCTCTCCCTAACCGACCTTTTGATGAATCTTATTTGTTTGTAAACTCTTCTCCTTGTCATTATCCGCATGGATAGAAACAGGCGGATTCATCAGCCCCATAATCAGTACGTATCAACATCAAGATTGGATTGATCCAATCGAATGACAATTGGATCAATTGTTGAATTGAATGAAATCAAATGAAATGGAAATGGTTCTATCCGTTTTTCTTTTTTTGTTTGTTTAGTCGTACGTCGTAAACAGATAAACATAAGAATTCTTTTCTTATTCCAATTAATAATCGTCATTGACTGAAGAAATAGAAATAGAATATTGATTGGAGAGATGTAAATAAATGGACCAAGCGGGAATCTTAGGAAAAAAATCTTTTAGGTTAGACCTAACCTAGACCTCTTTCCTTCCCCCCTTTTACATTTTTGAAATTCCCTAATAGAATATAGGATATGGGACGCCCTTTTTGTTTGCTCTTACTCCAGGCCATATATAACGTGTTTGTATATATTATGTTCCCAAGTAAATTCTCTTGAGCCACCGCAACCGACAGGTTGGGATAAACTAGTCAATGATGACTTTCCATGGATTCGCCTATATAAGCCGCGGATAAAGTTGCAAAAATAAGAGCTTGAATCCCACTTGTGAATAATCCAAGGAACATAACAGGTATAGGAACTACTGAAGGTACTAAAGAAACAAGAACAACAACTACTAATTCATCGGCCAATATATTCCCGAAAAGTCGAAAACTAAGTGATAAGGGTTTTGTGAAATCTTCTAAGATGTTAATTGGTAAAAGTATTGGAGTTGGTTGAATATATTTACCGAAATAACTCAATCCTTTTTTGGTAAGACCCGCATAGAAATATGCCACTGACGTAGGTAAAGCTAAAGCAACAGTAGTATTTATATCATTCGTCGGTGCAGCTAACTCCCCATGAGGTAACTGTATAATTTTCCAGGGTAAAAGAGCACCTGACCAGTTAGAAACAAAAATAAATAGGAACATCGTTCCAATAAAGGGAACCCAAGGACCATATTCTTCTCCAATCTGGGTTTTGCTCAAGTCTCGAATGAATTCAAGGACATATTCGAAGAAATTCTGACCGTCTGTTGGAATGGTTTGTGGATCCCGAACAGCTATACTGACTGAACCTAGTAAGATAGCAATTACGACCCAAGAAGTGATAAGTACTTGGGCATGGACTTGGAAACCCCCTAGTTGCCAATAGAAATGCTGGCCTACTTCCACACCGGATAGATCGTATAACCCTTCTTTTAGTGTGTTCATGGAACATGGTAGAACATTCATATTGCTCTCTGACAAAAATAGAACATAAAAAGAAATCATTTTGATTCAACCATCTCTTTCTCGGCTCGCCTACTTTAATCTTTAATGGTAAATGGTATATTTTACTAATTTCACTAAGTAATTAAATAATATCCTCAGTGCTTTTGGTCCACTTTTTGAGATTCAGGAATAGTAACCGATTGAATCAATTTATGGAGAGTTCCAAAGGCATTGACTTATCTTATTATTAATCAACGATTTCTTATAGAACTCGAACGACCCGCACAAATTGCGGATACTAATTTGTTAAGAATCAATCGGACTGCGGCTCTAGCGTCATCGTTGGCTGGAATCGAAAGATCCGCGAGATCTGGGTCACAATTTGTATCGATTAAACAAATCGTTGGAATTCCTAAAATGAGACATTCTCGAAGAGCCGTATTTTCTTTTTGCTGATCAAGGATGATGACAATATCGGGTAACCTTGTCATATATTTGATCCCGCCTAGATATCTTTGCAAGCGCGATAATTGTCTCTTCAATATTGCTGCATCCTTTTTCGGGAGGCGGTTGAGTTTCCCCGTCTTTTGTTTCGCTCTCAAGTCCCTGAACTTATAAAGTCTCCTTTCTGTAGTGGACCAATTCGTTAACATACCACCAGTCCATTTTTTATTAACATAATGACACCGAGCCTTTATTGCAGTTGATGCTACTGAACTGGCAACTTTCTTTCCTGTACCAACAATTAAGAAGCGTTTTCCCCTACTTGCTGCGTCAAAAACTAAATTGCAGGCTTCCGATAAAAAACGAGCAGTTCTAGTAAGATTTGTAATATGAATACCTTTACGCTCTGCAGAGATGTAAGGTGCCATTCTAGGATTCCATTTCTTAGTGCCATGACCCAAATGGACTCTTGCCTTTCGCAGCTCTTCCAAATTGATGTTCCAATATCTTTTTTTCATTTCTCCCCCCACCCTTCCTCTTTTTTTTTTTGAAAAAAAAAAAGAGACGAGGTACCACGAAATAAATAATTGTTCCGACGGAACCTTCTACCGGAGACAAGCCGTTGATATACGGTCCAAGTTATTAACTCCTTTCTATCCATTATTATTCTTATTATAACATCAAATGACCGGACCAAGACCAGATAGTTAAAAAATGGAAAAGAAAAGAATGAGTCTGCTCCTAGGAATTATGAAATCCCGTAAATGATTGTTCTGATGTATCATGAAAATTCTTTGGGGTGCAATAACCCAATAATTCTCTGTGTTGGAACAAAATATCTCTCATTTCCCCCTCGAATAGATGCTTCTTTTTTATTTCCAAGGGAATGTTGCTGTGTTGCCTTGAACGGTGCACTAATCCTTTGAATCCGGTACCAACAGGTATCATCCCTCCCAGAACAACGTTCTCTTTCAGGCCTTTCAGCCAATCAATGCGGCCTCGGAGAGCAGCTTTTGCTAAAACCCGAGCGGTTTCTTGAAAACTCGCTTCAGATATGAAACTTTGGGTATTCAGAGATGCCTTCGTTATTCCCAACAAGATGGCTCGGTAACAGATCGCTTCTTCCAAAGCACGCATTGTTCGTTCCGCCCGCAAGAGTCCAATTAGTTCGCCAGGTGAAAAAACATTAGACATTCCATCTTCTGAAACCAGCACTTTGGATGTTATTTGACGTACAATAATTTCTATATGCCTATTAGAGATCTGCACCCCCTGGGATCGATAAACTTTTTGGATCTTATTAACCAAAGAGATACGACTTTGCGCTATGGTTAGCTCAGTGCCAATCACGAATCCCCACGGAATTCCAAGAATTTTTCTTAGATGCCCATTCCAACGTTCAATCCTCTTTTCTAAGTTCATCGATATTGACGCAATCGAACGCACCTCTAACACTTGTTCTACTTTTGGAAGACCTTGCGTTATATCACCCGATCTCGATTTTTCATAGAGAAATGTAACTAATGTATCTCCCTCGTAAAGGGTTTCTCCATAATGGCCATGGACGGTTGCCCCTCGAATGGCCAAATGAGGCTTAGCGGATCTTATTACTAAGTAATCAAGATGAACAATTAGAACTTGGCCAGATTTTATGCGTGGTCCGCATTTGGCTATACATACATTTTCAGAAAGAAACTGTCCAAGGCTAATTATTGTGGATGTCTCCTCACAATACTCGTGACGTGGGAAGCACCAATTCAAATCGAATAGATTCAAAATGATATTACTGCGCGGATCGAGATTATAAATTCTCTCATTTTCATCCATGAAATAGTATTTAAGTACTTGGAAAATCTGTTTGAAATTGTCAAGTAGCAAATATTTTTTTAACAAAACTGGATTATGAGTTTTTAAATGAGAAGATGAATAAAAATTCGCGATTTTAGGTACAGTCCCTAAGAGACCTAACGAATTCCTAATGGGAACCATAGGATTCTCTTTAATTGGAATTAGTTCTTTTGTCGCCTTGTGACACTTTGAACCATTGACTGGACAAATTCGAGAACAATCAGATGATGACAAAATTCGAAAAGATTGGCATTCCTTATTTCTATTCAGAAACGTACAAATAGTTCCTTGCTGTTGGGTAAGTGATTGAATCCTCGCCCTGGAAGACAAAGGATTGATATTGGTGCGATCTGATCCATTATCGGGGATCAACCTTGAACCCGCCGTATCATTCCTTTTTACGATATACGAAATAGGGGGCTGGGACCCCGCCAAATCCACTTTTAGAAAATCTCGAATCAGATCATTTGCCCGTACTTCAACAAAGGAAGCATGAACCTCTTCTATAGAACCATTTCGGTCTTTTTCCCAATTCAAA